CAATTGATAGAATGAAAAAATCATTTCATCTTTTTAGTTGGAACTTTAGGTGGTTCTCTAAAAAAGATAGCGAAAAAAATGATTCCTAAAGTCGAGACTAAGAGGAATGTATAAACCAATGCTTCCATAGATTTGATCGTGGTTTACAATTATAGCTTTCCTACCTGTTTATTTTGGATCGGTCTCCCGGATAAAGAAAAAGAAAAAACAATAGTAAAAGAGAGTAAAAGAGAAAGACAGCGATTCAAATCAAGATTTATCCGGTTCTTCCTATGTCAAATTCAAATCACAACAAAAAAAAGAAAGTCGAAAAGGAACAGAACAATGTTGTATCAAACTACCTGTCTTTTTGTAGTTGGATCTCCAAGTTTTTGGAATGCTCCAAATTCCACTTGAGCATCCAAATCTGGGTCAATACCAGCAAAAACATCTCTGAACAAGGTTCTAGCACCATGCCAAATGTGTCCGAAAAAGAAAAGAAGAGCAAACGAAGCATGTCCAAAAGTAAACCAACCCCTTGGACTGCTACGAAAAACACCATCCGATTTCAAAGTAGCACGATCTAATTCAAAAATTTCACCCAATTGAGCACGTCTAGCATATTTTTTCACAGTAGCAGGATCACTATAACTGACGCCATCGAGTTCGCCGCCATAGAACTCAACAGTTACACCTACTTGTTCGACACTATACTTTGATTCCGCCCTTCTAAAAGGAACATCGGCTCTAACAATTCCGTCTCCGTCTACCAAAACAACCGGAAATGTTTCAAAAAAGGTAGGCATACGACGTACAAAAAGTTCACGCCCCTCTTTATCTCGAAAGATAGGGTGTCCTAACCACCCAACAGCTATTCCATCCCCGTTGTCCATTGAGCCCGCTCTAAACAATCCCCCCTTTGCCGGATTATTGCCAATGTAATCATAAAAAGCTAATTTTTCAGGAATTTTAGACCAAGCTTCGGATAAACTTTGATTTTCGGCTAGTCCAGCACCAACTCTTCGATATATTTCTTGCTGGAAGTATCCCTGATCCCATTGATAACGAGTGGGACCAAATAATTCAATCGGGGTTGTTGCTGAACCATACCACATAGTTCCAGCAACAACAAAAGCTGCAAAAAAAACAGCAGCGATACTACTCGAAAGTACGGTTTCAATATTTCCCATACGTAATCCTTTGTACAGACGTTGGGGTGGACGGACACTAAGATGGAAAAGACCTGCTAATATGCCTAATGTCCCTGCTGCAATATGATGAGAGGCTATTCCCCCGGGAACAAAAGGATCAAAACCTTCCACACCCCACGCGGGATTTACGGATTGTACCCTTCCGGTTAGTCCATAAGGATCGGACACCCATATTCCAGGACCATACAATCCTGTTACATGAAATGCGCCAAAACCAAAGCAAGCCACCCCTGAAAGAAATAAATGAATTCCAAAGATTTTGGGCAAATCCAAAGATGGTTTTCCTGTACGTTCATCACAAAAGATTTCTAGATCCCAATAAACCCAATGCCATATAGCCGCTAAGAAGCACAAGCCAGAAAACACAATATGTGCCCCAGCCACACCTTCGTAACTCCAAATACCCGGATTTGTTATAGTCCCTCCTGTGATACTCCAACCGCCCCATGAATTGGTTATTCCTAAACGAGTCATGAAGGGTATAACGAACATACCCTGTCTCCACATTGGGTCAAGAACAGGGTCAGAAGGATCCAAAACCGCTAATTCATATAGAGCCATCGAACCGGCCCAACCAGCAACCAGAGCTGTATGCATTATATGAACAGAAAGCAAACGACCAGGATCATTCAATACGACGGTATGAACACGATACCAAGGCAAACCCATGAAAATACCCCTTATATCAACAAAAAATAGACACTATGTAACTTTATTGCACTGGAAAAATATGCTATGGACCCTTTTTTTGTCAGTGGATTATCTCGGGTAATAATATTTGGTCTAGTTTTTTTAGTAATAATGGAACAATTCTATTCGTAGGAACAAAAAGAAGCCGGTCTATTCTATACCCGATAAGTAACAATACGCAATGATAAAAGGGGGTTGACCCTCTTTTTATTTTCTATTTAGATGCGTATTTATATGAGTGAATGCAGACATATTTGTTCATCACTCAAAGAACCTATTCATAAGAATTTTCCTTTATTCATTTGGTCTTCTTTTTTTTTTATTTATTTATTTATGAACTTATTCAATCTATAAATCTATAAATCTATAAATCAAATATGATATGATAAAATACAATAGGATAAGGACCAATCATTATTAAGACAATAAAATAAACCCATTGGTACGCTTCCGCATAAGAGCGCGATATACCACGTCTTTGTGTCGTCATTTTATGCCCATTGGTGTTCCAAAAGTACCCTTCCGGAGTCCGGGAGAGGAGGATGCCTCGTGGGTTGACGTATAGTGTGGCTTGTCCGATATATTGGGTCATGTGGTATTTCCCCGTTATCTCCCCCGATCGAGATATCCCCTCCTTCCCTCCAAAAAGATTGATTGAATCATCAAAAATTGGAAGTGTGAAATTCAATTAGATCTTTTTTTGGGGGGATATACAGATCCGGATTAATATTATTAATTTAGAAGAATCTATGGTTGGCTTGGTTGAACCAATAAACCAATAAAATGAAGAATCCAGGCTCTGTTTATAAAAAAAATCCAATTGGTAATATATCTACAATTATTACTTATCAGATATTTGGCGGAAACCATGAAAAAAATTGAAAAAAAAAAGAAGTCGTAGCAAAAAGACGTGGTATTGGAATAGTTGTCCTATATGTGCAAATCCAAATCGGGCAGATCTTTTCTTTATTACTCGGAGTAGAACAGAAACCTAAAAGAATTGAAGAAACCCATTCCGAAACAAGAAAATGACATTGCGATTTGGATTCGATCTCAATGAAAACAATACATCAATGAGAACTTAGTTCAATAAAATAAGTTTAGTTTATTATAACCTAAGTAAACGGGTCAAAAATCGTCTTTCTTGAAAAATGGAAGAAAAAACCCGCTATGAAAAAAAGGGGTTAACTCTACACATTGATTCTTTTTGGTGATTTTTGGTGAACCGTATGCATCAAAAGGTGCAGGTACGGCTCCTAAGAGATAAAATTTTATCCTAACCAATCGACTTTATCGAGAAAGACTACTTTTTTTAGGCCAAGAGGTCGATAGTGAGATATCGAATCAGCTTATTGGACTTATGGTATATCTCAGTATAGAGGATGATAACAAAGATCTTTATTTGTTTATAAACTCTCCGGGCGGATGGGTAATACCCGGAATAGGAATTTATGATACTATGCAATTTGTGCAACCAGATGTACAGACAGTATGCATGGGATTAGCCGCTTCAATGGGATCTTTTATTCTGGCAGGAGGAGAAATTACCAAACGTCTAGCATTCCCTCACGCTTGGCGCCAATGATTCTTTTATTTGAGGAAAAAAAAGAAGACTATGCCTTCGCCATATGAATATTAAGTAATAATAGCACAGCACTTCGAGTTCGATATGATAATTTTTTTGTTTTTCAAAAATTTTTAAATTATGTACCGAAAGGGTAGTATGAAAAGGAGATATTTCCTATTTTATCGCATCTATCGGGAGGAGCCTATTCCAGCGTCACAAACTTTTTTGTTTTCACACCGGAAAAGAAAGCTTTTAACAATATTTATGAAGACTATGAAAAAAAAGAAACTTTGGGATTGCTGAATAAGAGACGCAATAATAAAGAAACGGAACCATCATAGTATTTTTTTAACTACTACACAAAACAAAAAGGAAGGGTGGTTATTGGATCATTTACCGATCCGGGTCTGATAGACCCCCTACATTTTCTATTTCTTCAATAGAAGGTAAAAAATAAATTCCGTTGTAGAGCCGTATGCAATACGCAAAAGATGCCTGTACGGTACGTTTGTTCAATTCCGTCTTATCTTTTTTTTATTCTTTATCTCTCTCGCTTTATCGTGCGAAATAGGAACCGTTTTTTATGTTATATCATCAGGGTAATGATCCATCAACCCGCTAGTTCTTTTTATGAGGCACAAACGGGAGAATTTATCCTGGAAGCGGAAGAACTACTGAAACTGCGTGAAACTATCACAAGGGTTTATGTACAAAGAACGGGAAAACCTTTCTGGGTTGTATCCGAAGACATGGAAAGGGATGTTTTTATGTCAGCAGCAGAAGCCCAAACTCATGGAATTGTTGATCTTGTAGCAGTTGAATAAAAAATTAGCGAGTATTCCGCGCCAAGGTTTGAAATTTTATCGTCTTACCGAGTTTAATAGAATATTTTCAATTTTCAATTAATCTAATTAATATAATTAATCTATTAATATTACTAGTAATATTAATAGAGAGAATATAAGTAATTCATAATCATCGGATTAGGATTGATCTAAACCAGCTCATTATGTATATGACTCAACATGCCAACTATAAAACAACTTATTAGAAACACAAGACAGCCAATCCGAAATGTTACGAAATCCCCCGCTCTTCAGGGATGCCCTCAGCGCCGAGGAACATGTACTAGGGTGTATGTGCGACTCGTTCAGATCATGGACTAAGACAAAAAAATAAAGGAAAAAAATTCCAATATCAGTGATCAGTACCAATGAAATAGGATAGAATGCAAGAAACTATCTTCAAAAAAATCGATTACTATTATCTATCTTTCTATTGTGTATCAAATTTATGGTTTCCGTTGGTGCAAATCCAATCACCTCAATTTGCAATTTCAAATGCGAAAGACTTTCCCATTGGTAGCAAATAGTTATCTATTAAGCAGGGGACATCCCATTTTAAAACTTGCAAGAACGGACTAACAGGGTCAGCTACTCAGCTAATCTTCATATTTAAATACCGTTACTGTGAAGGTAGATTTCGTTGTGAAAGACCTATTACTAGATATTTCATAGGTAGAGCCAAAGAGTGTGAACTGTACAAGTTAACAATAACATTGATTAAATGAAGGAAGGGGCTCCGGTGTATAGAGGGGACCTCGCCATTTAAGAAGTAACCATAGAAACGATGGAACCCACTATTTCTTTATCCATTTCTATTTCATTTACTATGTTTTTTTTGATACCTAGTCTCGATACAATTTCTTATTTCGAGGTGAAATGCTTAGAAATAAAAATAAAAAAATCGTGGTTGGGAAGGTTATAGTAGCAAAAGCCATTGGGATTTTTATTTTATACACTGGAATAATCCGTTTTGTTATTAATGGACTAGGAAAAAAGGGGAAAGAATAACTAAAAGAAACGAAATCAAACAAAATAGTTATTCATCAAAGTTTCATTTATTCAATGACCAGAATTAAAAGAGGATATATAGCTCGGAAACATCGGACAAAAACTCGTTTATTTACATCAAGCTTTCGGGGGACTCATTCAAGACTTACTATTCCTCAACAGAAAATAAAAGCTTTGGTTTCGGCCCATCGGGATAGAGATAGGAAAAAAAGAGATTTTCGTCGTTTGTGGATCAGTCGAATAAATGCAGTAATTCGAGAGAATAAAAATGAAATATACTATAGCTATAGTATATTCATGTATAATCTGTACAAGAGGCAGTTGCTTCTTAATCGTAAAATACTTGCACAAATAGCTATATTAAATAGGAATTGTCTTTATATGATTTCCAACGAGATCATAAAATAAAAATTACCCGGAGACTGAACTCCGGGAAAGTAGAGTAGGTATTTGTATGAAAAAATATAATCATATGATAAAGTCGTCAAAATGAGCAACCACGTTCAATAAAAAAAAAATTATTCTTCTTCAACGATTCTCTTTTTTCTGACAACACGACAATCCAATTTTTATTATCGTAGTTTTCGAACAAAACATCAATCCGCATTTCATTTGAGTTTAGATTGAAATTTTAATTTAATTGAAGAGTAAACCCTTTTTTTTGTTTTAAGCCCAGTAGCTTGAGTAGTTGACTCACTTTTTTCAAATTCTTTTTCATTATTACGAAAAGGTAACGAAGATAAAATACGAGCTTGTTTTATAGCAATCGTAATTAATCGCTGTTGTTTTAAGGTCAATCTATTCACCCGTCTAGATAATATTTTTCCTTGTTCACTAATAAATCGACTAATTAAACTCATGTTTTTATAATCAATTCGATCCCCCGATTGGATCGGGGGCAAACGCCTACGAAAAGATCGCTTAGATTTAGGAAAGAGTCGTTTAGATTTATCCATGGTTTGTTTATTCCTTATCCCGAAAATACCATTTCTTACAAAATCGGATTGATTTGTTTTGTTTCTATTTATTTAATATTTTAATTTAATTTATTTAATATTTGTTTATATTTATATATGTTATATATCTATATAATTTCTAATTTATATAGATATACAATTTATATAAACATGAAATAATATATCATTTTTCATTTTGAGGGATGAAACACAGGCAATCCATTTTATCTATTTCTTTATCTCCCCGTGAATCGTATGTTTGCAACAACAGGGACAAAATTTTCTCAATTCCAATCGACTAGGCTTATTGTGTCGATTCTTTTGAGTAATATATCTTGAAATACCCGTTGATTCCTTATTAACATTAACACTGTTTCGAACACAATCGGTACATTCCAAAATAACCCTTACTCGTATATCTTTACCTTTGGCCATGAACCTCCTTTGGTTTTTTGATTCACTTAAAACTCTTCTATTTTCCGATTCGAAGCGAAGAAGAAGAAAGGAATAAAAAAACAGAAGTTGCTAATCCGAAATCCAATTCTGACAGATTTCGGTGCCATCAATAGAAGTATAGTAATAATTAAGTAATACAATGATTTCTAACTATCTTTAGAATCACAATACATTATTTCAGTTTTTTATTTAAGTATCTTGTATGAGATTGTTGCCCCGCGCTAGCGATTCTATTTTCAGCCTCATTATTAATGAAATTCAATTGAAACCCGGCACCAGATTGCAAGTTTCATTGAGGTTGAATCCACTTTTTTTTTCTCTTTTCTTCGAATTCGAAAAAAAAAACAACGAAAAACGGAAGGGGATTCATTTCTTCACCCCTTCCCGTCTCAATAACTAGAATGAAAAAAAGGGGAATATCAACGCATCTGGGAATAAACGATTGATTTCTATCAATAGACCGGCCAAGGCTCCGAACCATAGAGTACTTATCACGGGTGCCACGGAGAGATATGTTTTTAGATCTCGCATTTCAAATCCTCCTTTCTTTCTTTATTTTATTGTAATTTGTAATACATAATGGTAATCCATATATGATCAGATGTATATTTAGTTAATAACCACTTGTATTTGTACGCAGAATCCCTAATTCAAATGGAAATGTACAAAAATTCTTTAGATATTCTTTAGATATTCTTTTTTTTTAACAAAAAAAAGGTCCATTTCTGCCCGAGCATTCCCTAAAAAAATTAATATTTTGGGGTGGGTTTATTTCATCTTTTATTTTTTTTTTTTATTTCATATGTATATAATTTTTTATTACTATTCTATGTTATACAATATGAAACTAGAAAGAAAAAAATGGCAGCATAATTTAGATATATCAACATACAGATGTGGAAAACAAGACAAAGATTCTTTAGAATGACACTGGAAAACAATTGAAAGGGATGTAGCGCAGCTTGGTAGCGCGTTTGTTTTGGGTACAAAATGTCACGGGTTCAAATCCTGTCATCCCTATCCCTAACTATTCCTTATCTTATGGGCAGGATCAATTGAGATCAATTAAATTTGGACAACATACATCCATATAGATATATATATTCATAATCATAATCTATATATATTGAGAAATATATATAGATAGATAGATAGATATCGATATCTATATTATGATAGTATATGCATGCCAGATGTATTGGTGGGGTCACAAAAATGATTTATGAAAAAAAAGCGCTCTTAGTTCAGTTCGGTAGAACGCGGGTCTCCAAAACCCGATGTCGTAGGTTCAAATCCTACAGAGCGTGATTCCATTCTTTTGTTAGATCGAGGCAGTTAAAGAATTTGGACCTCCTGTGGATTAGAATTAAAACAAATAGGAGGTCAATAAACAAAAGAGATATTATATTAATTAATCAAAGGTCCAACTGATCATCACGTCGGTATTGTAAATATGCAGTTACGAATAATCCAGCCAAAGTAATAGGAATTAGACCTAACACGATTCCAAATAGAAAAACTTCAATCATTTTAATTTCTTTGAAAGAGTAAAAAAGGGGGGGGTAATATCGATCCTGAAATATTAATAGTATTGCCCATGAATCTCACAAAGAATTGGAAATTGACATGATATAGAATATATGGAATACCCCAGAAAGATTTCTTTTTATGAATTGTTCATTCAAAAAATTTCCAATTCATTTTCTAATTTCAAATCAAATAAGTCGTATCTTGCTCAGCCCAATAAATAGAGCCGAGGTTATAGTTAAAGCCACTAGTAGAAAACCGAAATAACTAATGATAGTAGGCATGAAAAGAGGCAAAATGAAATATCTTCGTTTTTATACATATGTTTCTAAAGCACTTCCCTAAGTTTCCATTTTTGAAAGAAAGATAGAAAGAAAAGCAAAGGTACCACTTGAAAAATACATTTTTGATTCATCAATCAATCATAATCATTATAGACGAACAAAAATATAGTGACATAGGTAAGAAATCAATTCATCATCTGTGACATCTACCCATCCTGTGATTCCAAATCAACCGATTCATTGATCAACTCTTGAGTTCAGTAAACTAATCGAATTCCAAATTAATAAGAACTGTGTAACTTCATTCAATTCAAAAAATATAAACTTTTTTGAATTAATAATAATTAATATGGAATAAAACTGGAAAAAATATCTATTTTGATCTTTTTTTATTTATTTCTTTTTGTATCGAACTCATTTTTTTATTTTTATTTTAGAACAAAAGAAGAGTGGCCTTCTACTTATAATGTCCTTTAACTTCTTTACTTTCAACTCATTCGATTTCGTTTCGATTTAGTAGTGGGTTCCATTCTCATAATATCTCGAATGAGAAAAAAAGGGTATCAGGATCAGATCGTTCGAAACTTGGGTTTCCCATTTTATTTTTTTTTAATAGAAAGCTCTATCCTTGTAATTAAGCCAACAAATAACCCTTTTGATATAATAATACAAGAACAACAATGCGCATGTCACGAATATTGATTAAAATTAGATTAGTTGTTTTCTGTCATCAAATACTATCTATTACTGCTATTACTGTTACTTCTTACTGGATGGCTAACCAATTCTTTAAAATGAAAAAGAGGGGGTTTCAACAAAAACATGTTCTATTCTACAACCACAAAAAGTATATTTCTAGATTTCGCATCTAATTGAATTGTACAAATATGATAATCTCTTACATGAATTATTAGAAACCAATTCGTCGAATTCACATTTTACTCGATCTTCAGTTTCTAGTCCGAAGCCAATAATGTAGAGAACCCTTTCTTAATTTATATTCTTTTTTATATTTATTTATATTATTTATTCTAGTTACTATATAATTTATTCTAGTTACTATATAATTTATTCTAGTTACTATATAAAATTGAGGAATTTTCTATTGAGTACATGATTCTACTTCTACGTAGACAAGCAAAAAGAAGAACTCAATTTTCTAGTACTTCATCTCCCTACTGATTGTGAAATTGCATTGCTGTGTCAGAAGAAGGATAGCTATACTGATTCGGTATACTCTAAAGACACCCTTGGTACAATATTGACGATATAACAAATAGTGCATTTCAGTAAATTTCCACTTACTGATTTCATCTTTTATGGAATCGATCCCCCTTTGACTGTACAAGAATATGTGGAGCTCAGCATGTCTGGAAGCACAGGAGAACGTTCTTTTGCTGATATTATTACTAGTATTCGATACTGGGTTATTCATAGCATTACTATACCCTCCCTATTCATTGCAGGTTGGTTATTT